AGGAGTTTCATTCTGTAAACCGGAGACTCAACATTGCTATCACAAGAGTTGAAAAACCTTATGGACAACCTAATATTCTTGCAGAATATATAGCTTTACAATTAAAAAATAGAGTTTCGTTTCGAAAAGCAATGAAAAAAGCTATTGAATTAACTGAACAAACGGATACAAAAGGAATTCAAGTGCAAATAGCAGGCCGTATCGACGGAAAAGAAATTGCACGTGTTGAATGGATCAGAGAGGGTAGAGTTCCCCTACAAACAATTCGCGCTAAAATTGATCATTGTTCCTATACAATTCGAACTATTTATGGAGTATTAGGTATAAAAATTTGGATATTTGTAGACGAGGAATAATCAACCTTGTCTTCCCATTCTGTCCAGTGATAAAACAAAAAATGACAAACTCTTTCATTCTTTTTTCGTTAAAAATAAAAAAATGAACAATTCTAATTCTATAAGGTTAAATATAAATTCGATTGATCATTTGGTATAATTGCTATGCTTAGTGTGTGACTCGTTAGTTTTTTCTTTATAGTTTCAAGTTGGGATTAAAAAAAAAAACTGACCCCTGCTATAAACTTTGTAATTATATAAAATAAACTAATAACCAACTTATTGCTTCGTATTGTCGAGATCCCAAGAAACAGTCACTATATGAATGAGTGGATCTATCATATGGTTGTAGCAACTGAAATTCTTTCAACAAAAAATAGATCTGATTATGGGTTGTAAAGCAAAAAAAATAAAATAAAGGGATGTGGATAAATGGAAGGATGATAGAAAGAAAGAACAAAAATATCAATGATATATGATTCCAATATGTATGGTCTATGAATCACGTCATAAAAGGCAGTGTGATAAAGCATCAATACTGATAATCAATACTGATAAGATAATTATAAATATAAGAATTTTAAAATGAAATAATTTAAAATAGAATAAAATAATAAAGAGCCTTCAGGTTAATAAAAACTGAGGAAATTTACTTGGGAACAAATTTTGTTGGAAGCTCCATTGCAAAGTTCGGACCTAACCATTAATGGAGAAGCTATGGGAACGACAGAACCTGTGACTGCATAGGCTTCTATTGAAAACGAATCCTAATAATTCATTGGGTGGGATGGCGGAACGGACCAAGAAAAAATTGATTTATTCTGAGAGGTTATGAATTGAACCTTCGAATGAAACAGGAAAGAGTAAATATTCGCCCGCGAAACCTCTATTTATTGGATTACAATCTTTTGTCGTAATTCGATAGAGGTAAAAAAAAATAAGGAAAGGATTCGTTATGTTATAAAAATAAAAAAGAGAAACATCACATTATCTATAAAGATACATAAATGTACACACACGTCTAGCTGTATTGTATATCTTGTATCTACATCTTCCTTCTTATGTAAGAAATTAAATATCAATAAAAGCCATTACTTGGTGTATTATCTATTAATGTGTACCTATTAATGTGTATCTATTAATGTGTATCTATAATATTATTTTATTGAATTTGAATCCTTTCATTCGCGAGGAGCTGGATGAGAAGAAACTCTCATGTCCGGTTCTGCAGTAGAGATGGAATTAAGAAACAACCATCGACTATAACCCCAAAAGAACCAGATTTCGTAAACAGCATAGAGGAAGAATGAAAGGAATATCTTGTCGAGGCAATCATATTTGTTTCGGCAGATACGCTCTTCAGGCACTTGAACCTGCTTGGATTACAGCTAGACAAATAGAAGCAGGGCGAAGAGCAATGACACGATATGTGCGTCGTGGTGGAAAAATATGGGTACGTATATTTCCCGACAAACCTGTTACAGTAAGACCCGCGGAAACACGTATGGGTTCGGGGAAGGGATCCCCTGAATATTGGGTATCCGTTGTTAAACGGGGTCGAATACTTTATGAAATGGGTGGAGTATCAGAAACTGTAGCTAGAGCAGCTATCTCAATAGCTGCGCGCAAAATGCCTATACGAACTCAATTTCTTATTTCAGGATAGAGATATAGAACTAAAAAAAAAGGGTATTGGGGATGAAAAAACAACCGCAGGTTTATTTATTTCTGGACGGACAATATTTCTTTTTTTTCTTTCATACTTTTGCATTGAAATAACAGATTGAAATAAAAATGATATGATTCAACCTCAGACCCTTTTGAATGTAGCGGATAACAGCGGAGCTCGAAAATTGATGTGTATTCGAATCATAGGAGCTGGTAATCACCGATATGCTCATATTGGTGATGTTATTGTTGCTGTAATCAAAGAAGCAGTTCCCAATATGCCTCTAGAAAGATCAGAAGTAATTAGAGCTGTAATTGTACGTACATGTAAAGAACTCAAACGTGAAAACGGTATGATAATACGATATGACGACAATGCTGCAGTTGTCATTGATCAAGAAGGAAATCCAAAAGGAACTCGAGTTTTTGGTGCGATCGCTCGAGAATTGAGACAGTTAAATTTTACTAAAATAGTTTCATTAGCTCCCGAAGTATTATAAATAGTAGTAGATGAGACTATGATATAGTATAGGGTATCTGAAATAGATCAAATAGATCAAATTAGTAGATTGTGTCTCACGTATATACTTTATAATAAAAATAATAAAAAGAAAAAAAAGGAAACATGTTGATTATATCAAAATTAGGAGGAACCTATAATTCTAGTTCGTCATGGGTAGGGACACTATTGCCGATCTAATAACTTCTATAAGAAATGCTGACACGGATAAAAAAGGAAGGGTTCGAATAGCATCTACAAATATCACCGAAAACATTAGTAAAATACTTCTACGAGAAGGTTTTATTGAAAACGTTCGGAAACATCAGGAGAGTAACAAATATTTCTTGGTTTCAACTCTGCGACATAGAAAAACCAGAAAAGGAATATATAAAACTAGAACCATTTTAAAGCGTATCAGCCGGCCCGGCTTACGAATTTATTCCAACTATCAACGAATTCCTAAGATTTTAGGTGGAATGGGAATTGTAATTCTTTCTACTTCTCGAGGTATAATAACAGATCGAGAAGCTCGACTAGAAAGAATTGGAGGAGAAATTTTGTGTTATATATGGTAATCTTCCACCTCTGGTATCCGAATTTTCTAACTTCCTATTTGTAAAATAGAGAGGAAAAGTGAGTTATATAACTATTCCTCCATTAGTTGATACTTCAAGGAGGTTACCTGGAATGAAAGAACAAAAATTGATTCATGAGGGTTTAATTACTGAATCACTTCCCAACGGTATGTTCCGGGTCCGTTTAGATAATGAAGATCTAATTCTAGGATATGTTTCAGGGAGGATCCGCCGCAGTTTTATACGGATACTACCGGGAGATAGAGTAAAAATTGAAGTAAGTCGTTATGATTCAACCAGGGGACGTATAATTTATCGACTTCGCAACAAAGATTCGAATGATTAGGTTATTTTTTTAACCATGGGTATACAATTCTAAGTTCAAAAAAAATTCAAGAGACTTATTCTCTTCCAAGAAGTGGATTCAGAATTAAGGTAAGGAATAAAAAATATGAAAATAAGGGCTTCCGTTCGTAAAATTTGTGAAAAATGTCGACTGATTCGCAGGCGTGGACGAATTATAGTGATTTGTTCCAATCCGAAACATAAACAGAGACAAGGGTAATTCTTCTAAAAAAGAACTTTACTTTCAAAAAAAAAATATATATATGTAAAAATAAGGTAAAGGATCTGTTTTAACATGAAATGGATATCTCCGTATCTTTTCTTTTTGTATATTTCTGACTCATAAATATGAGATGATAAAATATGACAAAAGCTATACCAAGAATTGGTTCACGTAGGAATGGGCGTATTGGTTCACGTAAGAATGGACGTAGAATACCAAAAGGCGTTATTCATGTTCAAGCGAGTTTCAACAATACCATTATAACTGTTACAGATGTACGAGGTCGGGTAGTTTCTTGGGCCTCCGCCGGTACTTCTGGATTCAAAGGCACAAGAAGAGGAACACCTTATGCTGCTCAAGCCACAGCGGTAAATGCTATTCGTACAGTGGTTGATCAGGGTATGCAACGAGCAGAAGTTATGATAAAGGGTCCTGGTCTCGGAAGAGATGCAGCATTACGAGCCATTCGTAGAAGTGGTATATTATTAAGCTTCGTACGTGATGTAACACCTATGCCACATAATGGATGTCGACCTCCTAAAAAAAGACGTGTGTAGAAATAAGAATTAAACCGATTTCAAGAGAAATAAATGATCAAATAATAATACTAGTATAGTATGGTTCGAGAGGAAGTAGCAGGATCCACTCGAACACTACAGTGGAAGTGTGTTGAATCAAGAGTAGACAGTAAGCGTCTTTATTATGGTCGTTTCATTCTGTCACCACTTATGAAAGGTCAAGCTGATACCATCGGTATTGCCATGCGAAGGGCCTTACTTGGAGAAATAGAAGGAACATGTATCACACGTGCAAAATCTAAGAAGGTGCCACATGAATATTCTACGATAGTAGGTATTGAGGAATCAGTACATGAAATCTTACAAAATTTGAAAGAAATTGTATTGAGAAGTAATCTCTATGGAGTTAGAGACGCGTCGATTTGCGTAAGGGGTCCTAGATACGTAACCGCTCAAGATATCATCTTACCACCTTCCGTAGAAATAGTTGACACGACACAACATATAGCTAACCTGACGGAACCAATTGATTTGTGTATTGGATTACAAATCAAGAGAGATCGCGGATATCGTATGGAACCCATAAATGACTCTCAAGATGGAAGTTACCCTATAGATGCTGTATTCATGCCTGTTCGAAATGCGAATCATAGTATTCATTCTTATGGGAATGGGAATGAAAAACAAGAGATACTTTTTCTAGAAATATGGACAAATGGAAGTTTAACTCCTAAGGAAGCACTTTATGAGGCTTCTCGTAATTTGATTGATTTATTTATTCCTTTTCTATATGCGGAGGAAGAGGACATTAATTTCGAAGAAAATAAAAACAGG